GTGTATACTTGTATCTTGTTTCTTTTAGTGGTGGGCGCCCTTGTTGCCGGTGTCGGAGGAAGAAAATTAGGAGAAAAAGGTGCTGGAATTTTAACTTCAAGCTGTTTGATTATAAGTTTATCTTGATCTGTTTTGGTATTTTATGAAGTAATTTTAAGTTTTTCTACGACACATATAAAATTATGAAGGTGGTTAGATTCTGATCTATTGACTGTTTATTTTGGCTTACAATTTGATAGTTTGGTTGCGATTATGTTACTTGTTGTTACAACAGTCTCTACTTTAGTTCATATCTTTTCTACGGCATATATGGCAGGGGACCCTCATATTCCTCGCTTTATGTCTTACTTGTCTCTCTTTACATTTTTGATGGTTGTGTTGGTCAGCAGCGACAATTATGTACAATTGTTTATCGGTTGGGAGGGGGTTGGTTTATGTTCTTATCTCTTAATAAACTTTTGATTAACTAGAGTTGAAGCAAACAAAGCGGCCATAAAAGCCATGTTAGTCAATCGAGTGGGGGATATGGGGTTGGTTTTAGCTATGTTTGGTATTTTGGATCGTTTTGGGTCTTTAGAGTTTTCTTCTGTGTTTAATATGGTTGTTGTTTCTGCCCCATCTAGCGACATTACTCTAATTTGTTTGCTATTGTTTGTGGGGGCGGTTGGAAAGTCTGCACAGTTGGGGTTGCATACTTGGTTGCCGGATGCTATGGAGGGTAAATGTTGGGCCCTTTCGTCTAAGTAATTAATTAGAATTATTGAGTCACTGTATGCTGGGAGGGCTTTGAATAGTTGAAAGTCTATTTTTATTTAATAAGAGTTTTAAAAATAAGAAGTTTATCCGCAGGTAACAAAATTGGAGGTAAGTAACTAAATTTAATAGATTGGTTTATTAAGTTTAAGAGTATGAGGTTAGAGTTTAAAAATTGATCGAAATTAGAATGCTTTCATTATTGGAACCTCCGAGACTTTTTGTGATTCTACTTTATAAATTAAAGTAAACTTTGATTGTGAGATTTTTTAAAGTGGGTTTGAATAATCAACTTTAAAATGTTCGTGGTAATAGTTCATTTACTTTTAAAAATATTAATGGTCGTAGTTCCATTGCTTATCACAGTAGCTTATTTAACTTTAGCCGAACGAAAGGTTTTAGGATATATGCAGGCTAGAAAGGGGCCAAATGTAGTGGGAGTTAGTGGGTTAGCTCAGCCTTTTGCGGATGGCATAAAATTATTTACCAAAGAGATGGTGATTCCGCATCAAACTAATTTATTTATTTATATAGCGGCCCCAGTAGTCTCTTTTGCCTTGGCTTTAATTGTTTGAGGGGTTGTACCTTATGATAGAGGAGTTTTAATAAGTGATTTAAAAATAGGGGTTTTGTATATTTTGGCTGTTTCTTCGATAAGTGTCTATGCGATATTAATGTCCGGGTGGGCGAGTAATTCGAAATATGCTTTTTTGGGGGCGATTCGGGCAGCGGCTCAAATGATTAGTTATGAAGTTTCGATTGGGTTGATCCTCATTTCGGTTCTATTGTGTGTTGGCTCTTTAAGTGTCACTGAAATCGTTTTAGCGCAAAATAGTGGTATTTGGTTTTTTTTCCCATTATTTCCTGTTACAATAATGTTTTTTGCTTCAGCTTTGGCGGAAACTAATCGAGCTCCCTTTGATTTAACAGAAGGAGAGTCGGAGTTAGTGTCGGGGTATAACGTAGAGTACGCTTCGATGTCTTTTGCTTTATTTTTTCTTGCTGAATATGCTCATATTATATTGATGAGTTGTTTAACAACTATCTTTTTTTTGGGGGGGTGACTTTCTCCGGTAAAATATTTAAAAGGTGGAGCCGGGTGGTTTGGTCTAAAAGCTGTTTTTATAATGTTACTCTTTGTTTGAGTGAGGGCTTCCTTTCCTCGAATTCGGTATGATCAGCTTATGGCTTTGTTATGAAAGGCGTATTTACCTCTAAGTTTGGGGGTGGTAACTTTTGTGGCTAGTGTTCTTTTTGGGTTAAATGGTCCGCCTCCGATTTAAGATATTTTGTAATTTGTTGTTTGAGATATTTAATTGGTTTAAGTCTGAAGACTATTCTTTAGATAAATTGGTTTAGTTTGTTTTTTACTATCAAAAACGTTATAAGTTTAATTCTGGGGGGTTTCCTATGCCACTGCGCAAAGAGAATCCGCTTTTATCTCCGTTGAATGGTGTCTTGGTAGATTTATCGTCTCCTTCAAATATAAGTTATATGTGAAATTTTGGTTCTTTATTAGGATTATGTTTAGCTATGCAAATCGCAACAGGGTGTTTTTTGTCTATGCATTATTGTGCAGAGGTTGGTTTGGCTTTTGCATCGGTGGGACATATTATGCGCGATGTTAACTATGGGTTTTTATTAAGATCTTTTCATGCTAATGGGGCATCTCTGTTTTTTTTGTGTCTTTATCTTCATATTGGGAGAGGTTTGTATTATGGGAGTTATACGAAAGGCCCGGTTTGGGGAGTTGGTGTCGTAATATTTCTTTTGACGATGGCGACGGCTTTTATGGGCTATGTGTTACCTTGAGGTCAAATGTCTTTTTGGGGGGCTACAGTTATTACAAATCTATTGTCCGCTCTTCCCTATGTGGGGACCGACATTGTGCAATGGGTTTGAGGAGGTTTTAGTGTCTCTGGGGCTACGCTCACTAGGTTTTATAGTCTTCATTTTCTCTTTCCCTTTATTTTAGCAGTTTTAGCCGGGGTTCATATAGTGTATTTACATGTAGAGGGGTCAAATAGTCCTGTGGGGTCTAAGTCCCCTGTGGACAATGTGGTGTTTCATGTTTATTATACATCCAAGGATGCATATGGAATGGCAGTTACGCTTATGCTCTTTAGTGTTATTGTGTATCTGGCGCCAAATCTATTAGGTGACCCAGAAAATTTTATTCAAGCCAACTCATTGGTGACTCCAGTGCACATTCAGCCTGAGTGATATTTTTTATTTGCTTATGCAATCTTGCGCTCAATACCGAATAAACTCGGGGGAGTTGTGGCTATGTTTTTTAGCATATTAATATTATTTATTTTTCCATTACTTCACCGAAGTTGATTAAGAGGCTTGCCCTTTCGTCCATTTGGGCGTATAGCTTTTTGATTTTTAATAGTGGACTTTTTTCTTCTTACTTGAATTGGGTCGCTTGTAGTGGAAGAGCCCTTTATATTACTTGGGCAGCTGGTCTCTCTTTTTTATTTTTCTTATTTTCTTATTTGAGTTCCTTTGTTGGGGGAATTAGAAAACCAACTATTGTTTTTTTGAAAATGGGAGGCGAATGGTCCGTCGTAATAGTCGCCGGGGGACTCGTCCTGTGCCTTTCTGCCCCCTCTTGCTGTTATTGCGTATAACATTATATGGAGGAGGGGGTCGTCCGAGCAGTAGAGAGGCGAAATGCATTCGTCGAAGCAGGCCTCGTACAGCCGGCAGAAGTCGAGCCGAGTTTAGAAGGTTCTGCCCTCAGTTCTTCGGAATTGATTTGTAAGGGGGGGAAATGGCCCCCTCTGTAACGGAGGTGGTGTTGAAAATCTCTTCCGCTTAAAAATGGGGGTTTGGGTGTCGTTTTGCTTATGGGGTGAGTGGTCAGTGAGCTTTTTGTATTAGGTGTTTTGACGTTGGGTTTAATGGTTATTAGTATGAATAGTTTTGTTTTAAAACTATCGGTTTTAGTGTTATTAATTATAAGTGAATGGGGGGGGGGCCTTTCTTTTTTATTTGAGTATTTGTCGAATTTTTTTTTTGAATTATCTGTGGGTGGGTTGTTGACCGTAAATGGTTGAACTGAAACTAATAAGTTAATTATTATCATAGGTTCTATCGCCGTTTTATTGATGGTGGACACGGAAAAGCTAATTTTCCCAAAGTTCTTTGGGGAACGAGTGCCTGGAAATTTTTTTCAAGCGAATGCGCACTTACCCATCTTAAACTTAATGGTGGCATTAGGAAGTCTTTGTTTAGTTTCTTCTAGTAATTGACTTTCTGTTTATTTGGCCATTGAACTATCCACTCTTTCCCTTTTTATTTTGGTCGCTCAAAAGGGGGGGTCTGGGCAAAGTGCCGAAGCTGGTTTAAAATATTTTGTATTAGGTGCACTTTCATCTGGTCTATTTTTATTTGGGTGTGCTTTATTGTGTGGATTTGCGGGGGGGGTTCATATCCCATATATAAATTTAGCATTGAATCCGGGGTTTGATTTTTCTGAGATTAGAGTTCCTATCGGTAGTTTGTTAATTGTGGTATCTCTTTTATTTAAGTTGTCTGTTGCTCCCTTTCATATGTGGGCGCCGGATGTTTATGATGGAGCACCGACAACGGCGACGGCATTATTGGCTATAGTTCCTAAGGTTGGTTATTTTTCAATTTTGGTTTCAATTGGGTCGGCGGTTAATATTTTATTAGTTGGGACTCTTTTTTCGTTGCTTGTGGGGGCTCTCGGTGCTTTAAACCAAACCAAAGTTAAACGGTTGTTAGCCTACAGTGGGGTGGGGCATATGGGATTTGTGCTTTGGGGAATAGAGGTTGGGTCATTTGAGAGTCTTCAAGCTAGTTTAACATATATGATTTTATATGTAATAATGTCTATTTGTGTTTTTGCTATAATATTAGCTTTAGGCACCGTAAGAAGTTTGATTGTAGAGTTTAGTGGGCTTTCCAGGAGATTGCCTGTTTTAGCTTTAACTTTGGCTTTGACTTTTCTTTCGATCGCTGGGATTCCTCCTTTAGTGGGGTTTTTAGGTAAGTGGTTGGTTTTATTGTCTGGGGTGGTATGTCAATATTATTTAGTCTTTCTTTTAGCTGTGATATGTTCTGTTGTGGCTGGTGTTTATTATGTTAGAATAGTCAAAATTATTTATTTTCAAGCTAGTTTTTCTCTTTTAATTAGCTCAAAGATGCTAAGAAAAGAAAACTGAATAAATTTAAGAAAGGCTTTGTTAATTGGTGCTGGTTTGTATGTCATTGGATTTACAATGTTCTCTCCTAATTTATGGTTGCAATTAGCACATTGGGCTGTGGGAGGATTATTTTAAAAAAGAGTAAACCTGATTGGGGTGGCTTTTTATATACTAGGATTTGGAATTGTTGGTTCTGGAATTATGGTAATATCAGCGCTCAATCCCATTCATTCGATTTTTTGGTTAGTTGTTGTCTTTACTGGCTCTGCGGTTTTTTTTCTTTGGTTGGGGATAGCTTTTGTTGCTTTAATGTTTTTAATAATTTATGTGGGGGCTATTGCTATTTTATTTTTGTTTGTAATTATGCTATTGAATTTAACAGATTTTCCCCCCGCTTTTCGATTGGGTGGGGAGGCAGACATGACAAATTACGTTCCTATTGGGTTACTTATTGGAACATTTTTTTTTTCAGAAGTTGCTTCTAGTTGATTAATAATAGGTGGCTCTTATACTCATCGAGCTTTTTTTGGGGCTGAAATAAGAAGGGCTTGAGATTTGGCTACCCCCTGGTTTTTAATGAAGTATCAAAACATGGAGGCGCTTGGACGAATTTTGTATATAGCTTGTTATTATTTATTTATTTTGGCCAGTCTTATACTTTTAGTAGCTATGATAGGAGCGTTAGTATTAACACAAGAAGTTGGATCAGAAGTAGGGCCCATGGTCAAAAGACAAGATATTTTTTTTCAAACTAGTCGGTAAAAACTGAGTCGAAAGAATTTTATCTAAAGATTGGTTTTCCGACTTAGCCTGGCTTTGTTTGGGGGTTGTGTTTTAGATATTAATGAACGGTGCTTATTTTGATCAATTTAAAATAGTGGCTCTGATCGCCTTGACTAATTCATCAATGATGATGATCTTAGCAGTGGTTGTGGTTTTATTATTATTTAAGGGGATTCAATTAATCCCGAAAAGGTGGCAATCTATTATTGAGTTAATCTATGATCATCTTCATAGTGTCGTGAAAGATAATTTAGGGTCTGAGGGGTTAAAGTATTTTCCTTTTATTGTCTCTCTCTTCTTTTTTATAGTATTTTTGAATGTGTTGGGCCTATTTCCCTATGTTTTTACCCCAACTGTTCATGTTGTAGTTACATTGGGTTTATCTTTTTCAATAATCATAGGTGTAACTCTTGCTGGTTTTTGGCGATTTGAGTGAGATTTTTTTAGTGTTTTTATGCCGAGTGGGGCCCCTTTGGGTTTAGCCCCTCTTTTGGTAGTAATAGAAACAGTAAGTTATGCCTCCCGGGCTATTTCATTAGGAGTTCGTTTGGCGGCTAATTTGTCGGCTGGGCATCTATTGTTTGCTATTTTAGCAGGGTTTGGGTTTAATATGTTAATTGCAAGTGGACTCGCGGGGGTTTTACCTTTATTAATAATGGTTTTTATAACACTATTAGAAGTAGCTGTTGCAGTAATTCAGGCTTATGTTTTTTGTCTATTGGCCACTATTTATTTGGCGGACACAATTGTATTACATTAGTTGGGAGGTGTTGTCTTTTGATTAGTCTTTGGGCTTAAAGTTTAAGGTTTTTATTGCGGGGGGGAAGGTCTGGTTTAAAAATATCGGAGAAAAAATCTTAATAAATAGATAAGATGTTGGCTAGTTATGCGTTCATGTCGGATGTTTGGGTGACTGTGTTTCTATTGGGTTAGTTGTTGGAATAATTAGCGTCTGGCTGCTAAATGGGTGCTTAATATCTCCGAGGTAGAGTTAGCCGTAACACAGTGATCTTGTTGCTGTGGCAGGGGCGAGTAAAGAGTGTATAATGTTTGGTTTAAAAAGCGGATTGAGTCTAGTTTTTTTTTTGCTTTTTATGGGGATAATTAATGTGATGAAGGTTTCGAGAGAGGATAGTGTAAAATTAAAAAGAGTTGCGTTAGAGTGGTCTTTGGCGATTTTGCTTAGTGCTTTGGTTTTATGAGGGGCTTTTGATTTAGAGGGACAATTTCAAATTATAAATCGAATAGAATGGATCATTTCTCCGGCCTTAAATTTCCAATGGGGTCCGGGGTTTTTTGCTTTGGATGGGGCCTCTTTGTTTTTTTTTATTTTAACTGCACTATTGATACCAATTTGTATTTTAATTAGTTGAAAGTCAATTAAACATTTATTTAAAGAGTTTTTGTTATGTTTATTGTTTTTAGAGGCCTTATTAATTGGAGTGTTTTTAGTGCTGGACTTACTTCTATTCTATATTTTATTTGAGGGCATATTGATCCCTATGTTTCTTTTGATTGGTGTTTGAGGCTCCAGAGAAGAAAAGGTACGTGCCTCTTATTATTTTTTTTTTTATACTTTCGCGGGGTCGGTGTTTATGCTTTTGGGCATCTTTCAATTATATAGTGTTACAGGAACAACCGATTATCAGGTATTATTAAATATAAAACTACCTGTTACTACTCAAAAGTGGGTACTGGCTGGGTTTTTTCTTAGTTTAGCGGTTAAAATTCCTCAAATACCATTTCATATTTGACTACCCCAAGCTCATGTGGAGGCCCCCGTTTCTGGTTCCGTAATATTGGCGGGAATATTATTAAAGTTAGGGGGGTATGGTTTTTTAAGATTTTCTTGGCCGATTTTACCCGCTGCCTCCGAGTATTTTGCCCCCTTTATTGTTATGTTGGGTGTTGTAGCTGTTATTTATGGAGGCTTACTGACTTGTCGACAAGTGGACTTTAAGCGGCTTATTGCTTATTCTTCGGTGGCACATATGGGGTTAGTTCCCTTAGGTTTATTTACCCACACAATTGAGGGGCTGGTGGCGGCGGTTTTTATGATGATAGCGCATGGGTTTGTTAGTTCAGCCCTTTTTATTGCTATTACTTATTTATATGAGCGTCATCACACTCGTCTTATTAAATACTATCGTGGGGTTACCCTTACAATGCCCATTTTTGTTTGTATAATGCTGATTTTATCATTAACTAACATGGGTATTCCTTTAAGTTGTAATTTTGTTGGAGAGTTTTTTTCGTTGTTAGCTGCTGTTGAATATAATTTTGGGCTTGGGGTGTTAGCTACTTCGGGTATGGTTTGGTCTGCGGCGTATTCTCTTTATTTATATAATCGAATTAGTTTTGGGGCGGCCTCCAACTATCTTCTTTTTATTAGAGACTTAAACAGGCGTGAGTTATTAGCCATCTCCCCTTTGGTAATAGCCGTTTTCATTTTTGGAATATTTCCTTCTGTAATTATAGACCCTATAAAGAATGGGGTTATCTTTAGCCCAGGGGGGGCTTAATTTACTTATTTATCTAAAGATTAGTTTTCAGATTTAAATGTTTGATTATTCTGAGAGTCGAAAGTCCTTTGGTTTTGGGGAAGATAAAAGATAAGTGACCTCCAAAATACATGCTAGTATTTAAATAGAGTGCGAACAGGTGAGGAAACCCGGAGACCAAGTTTGGCTGGGCCGGAGTCGTATTAGGTAGAAGGGGGTGTAAAGGACCACCTTGCTTATGATGCGAGGCTTTAGTTAGGAGCCACATTTTCACTGAGACAAGGGGAAAGCTCAAATGGGGCGTTGGCCCCCGAGGCAGCAGTAAAGAATTTTGTGCAATATACGAAAGTAAGACACAGAGAGGGCACCTTTGCCTAGTCCGTCAAATTAAGTGCCAGCAGACGCGGTGAAACTTAAGGGCTAGTCTTATAGGCAAAAGCGTAAAGGGTGTGATAGGCCGTCTTATTAAAGAGAGTAAATGGAATTTTTCTGTAATGGTGGTATGTGTAAATAGGAAAAAGAACTTTAGACGTGAGGACTATTTACTTCTAAGATTATAATGTGTTGGCTAAAACACGAGAGTATGGGGAGCAAACAGGATTAGGTACCCTGGTAGTCCATACTGTAAATAATGAAAAAGATGTGAAGCAATTCTAAAAGGTAAGAAATTTTCCGCTTGAGTAGTACGATCGCAAGATTAAAATTCAAAAAACTTGGCTGTTCACTGTTTTAATTAGAGGAGCGTGTCGTTTAATTCGATAGTCCGCGAGAGACCTTACCCAAACTTGAATCCCTTATTGACAGGTATTGCATGGCCGTCGTCAATTTGTGTATTAAACATAAAACAAATTAAACCCAGTGGTTTGTCTATTGGATGAAGTCAGGTCTTATTGTCCTAATGTTTGGGGATTAGATGCGCTACATTTTTTTATACAATGGGAAACTTTGAATGTGAAACCCAAAAATAAGAGTTCGGAAGGTGCCTGGAAGATAACGGAAAGTTGGATTTAATAGTAATTGAAAAGTAGAGCGTTTCAATGAAATTTATTCAGTGTTAGTACAAATTGCCCGTCGCCTTTGCTTAGAAAGGTTGTTTGGTTGCCCCTCAAAAGGGTTCCTAATATCTTCGAGGTAGAGTAAGTCGTAACATAGTGAGGGTGAGGGAACTGGCCCTTGGTGGACGGTGAAAAGAAGTACTCTTTTACATTGTCCAAAAATTAAAAGAAAAAATGTTAATGCCGTGAATGCTGGAGACTTGAATCACACTCGTGTCAGCTTCACTGGTTGAAATTTGGTTAGTTCTTTGGGTTCTATTGTGGACTTTGGGAAGACCTAGTAAAATGAGCGCTATAACTCAAATGAGTTTTATTATGGGGCTTGGTTATTAGTTTGATGATGCGAACTGTTTTATGTCATCCTTATCATTTAGTGGAGCCTTCTCCTTGGCCCTGTTTGGGGGCGGGGGGGGTTTTTTTTATAACTGCAGGTAGTGTTATGTATTTTCATTATGGTTTAAGTCAAATTATGTATTTGGGGTTCTTGGTAATTGTGATAATTATGTTCGTTTGATGACAAGATGTTATTAGAGAGTCGACTTTTCAGGGACATCATTCTTTAATAGTTAAACAAGGGATAAAATATGGGATGCTTTTATTTATACTCTCGGAAGTTCTTTTTTTTTTTTCTTTTTTTTGGGCTTTTTTTCATAGTAGTCTGGCACCAGCTGTTGAGTTGGGTGTGGTTTGACCTCCTCAAGGGGTCCATCCTTTAGACTCTTTTTCCGTTCCTTTGTTAAACACTGCTGTTTTATTAAGTTCTGGCGGGACTGTCACTTGGGCCCATCACGCTATAGTTAGTGGAAAGAGAGAAGAGGCAATTTTGGGTTTGTCTTTAACTGTTTTTCTTGGTGTTTTATTTACGGGGTTACAAGTAATCGAGTATTATGAGGCCCCCTTTGCTATCTCGGATTCGGTTTATGGGTCTACTTTCTTTATGGCGACTGGGTTTCATGGTTTTCATGTTATAATTGGGACTACCTTTTTAACCGTTTGTTTGCTTAGATTAAAATTAAATCAATTTACTTGTCGTCAACATGTCGGGTTTGAGGCGGCGAGTTGGTATTGGCATTTTGTGGATGTGGTATGATTATTTTTATATCTTTGTATTTATTGGTGGGGTTCATAGTTTTTTTAGTGGGTTATTATAAAAAAAATAAGAGCAAATGTTAAATAATTTGTTTTATATTGTAAATGTATGTGGAAAGAAGGATATACCGGAACCTTGACAGTTGGGTTTGCAGGAGGCGGCCGATCCGGTGATGGAGGAGATAATTTTTTTTCATGATCAGATTATGTTTTTATTGATTGTTATTGTGATAGTAGTGTTGTGGTTGCTTATTGAGGCTTTAAATGGTAAGTATTATGACAGAGAGTTGGTTGACGGAACTTTATTAGAAATAGTCTGGACTATAATCCCAGCTGTAATATTGGTTTTTATTGCCTCTCCTTCTTTAAAATTATTGTATTTGATGGATGAGGTTGTGGGTCCTGCTTTAACAATTAAGGCAATCGGGCATCAATGGTATTGGTCTTATGAATATTCAGATTATCAGGAAGAAACGTTAGAGTTTGATTCTTATATGATCCCGACGTCGGATTTAAATAGTGGTGATTTTAGGTTATTAGAAGTAGATAATAGATTAGTCCTTCCTATTAATACACATGTGAGAATTTTAGTGACGGGCGCGGATGTTTTACATGCCTTTTCTGTTCCTGCATTGGGTGTGAAAATGGATGCGGTTCCGGGTCGGCTAAATCAAGTTGGGGTTTTTATTAAAAGACCAGGGACGTTTTACGGTCAATGTTCAGAAATTTGTGGGGCGAACCATTCTTTTATGCCTATTGTAATCGAGGCGGTCTCGTTAGATCGGTATATTAATTGAATATTGTCTTTATCTAAGGAATAGTTTATTTACGCAAAATAAGTGCATTCTTTTTAGTTATTGGATAAATAAAATAGTGTACTATAAGTATATAATTGTTATCGTTATATTATTATTATTGGGGGGCTGGGGAGTGGTTCTTAATAGAGGGCATTTTATTATAATGATAATCTCTATTGAATTAATTTTATTAGCGGCTTTTTTTTTGTTTTTAATTAATTCTATTGAAGTAGACCTTTTAATAGAACAAATTTTTACAATTATGGGTTTAACAATCGCGGCGGCGGAGTCGGCTATTGGTTTAGCCATTATGGTTGCGTATTATCGAATAAGAGGAACAATAATTTTAAAATCTTTTAGTTCATTGCGGGGTTAAAAACAAATAGTTATTACGGTGATCCAAGAGTATTTTAGTCTTTTCGTTTTATTGGTTTTTAGTGTAGTTCTTTCCGCGCTTTTTTCTGGTGCTTCTTATTTTTTAGGGGTAAAACAACCGGATCGAGAGAAAGTTTCGGCTTATGAATGTGGCTTTGAGCCTTTTGGAATTCCAGGACGTCCTTTTTCAGTTCGGTTTTTTTTAGTCGGTATTTTGTTTTTAATTTTTGATTTAGAAATATCTTTTCTTTTCCCCTGGTGTGTTCTCTTTAATCAAATTTCTCCTTTTGGTTTTTGAGTTATGATAGGGTTTTTAGGGGTTTTAACTTTGGGCTTAGTATATGAGTGGATTAAAGGCGGATTGGAATGAGAATAGGTGAAGATGCAAACCCTTTTTAAAAAGTAAATAAGTTGTAAAGTAGAAGAGAAAGTCCTGTCTATTATGTGAATAATCGTGTGTAGAAAAATTTTAATACCAACTCCGGTGTCCGCCTTAATCCATGCGGCCACTATGGTGACGGCGGGTGTTTTTTTATTAATTAGATCTTCTCCTTTTTTTGAACAAGCTCCACTTGCTTTAATGACCGTAATAATTGTCGGGTCTCTAACGGTACTTTTGGCCGCTACCGTTGGGGTAGTTCAAAATGATCTAAAAAAAGTTATTGCTTATTCGACTTGTAGTCAATTGGGGTATATGGTGGTGGCCTGTGGGATCTCTCATTACTCTATAAGCTTATTTCATTTAATGAACCATGCTTTTTTTAAAGCTTTATTGTTCTTAAGTGCGGGGTCTGTTATTCATGCTTTGTCTGACGAACAGGATATAAGGAAGATGGGGGGGCTGATTAAGTTAATTCCCCTTACTTATATTATGGTTGTTATTGGTTCTTTATCTTTAATGGGGTTTCCTTATTTAACCGGGTTTTATTCTAAAGATTTGATTTTAGAGTTGGCCTTTGAACAATACTATTTAACTTTTGCTTATTGATTGGGGGGGTTTTCGGCCTTACTTACCACTCTTTATTCGATTCGATTGGTTTATTTAACTTTTTTATCTAATACCAATTCTAGAAAACCGATTTTTAGACGTGCTCATGAGGGTTCTTGGAATTTAGTTTTGCCTTTAATATTACTAGCTTTGGGGAGTATTTTCGTGGGCTATTTGGTTAAAGAGGTGGTTTGGTCTTTTCAAATAACATCTCCCCCAATTGTTTCTCTCCCCATTAAGTTATTGCCGGTTTCCCTTAGTTTGGGGGGGACGGTGTTAGTTATTGTTCTTTATTTTTACTCAGTGAATTTTTTTAGGGTGCCTTCGTTTATGGGCCGAATAGGCTATACTTTTTTGTATTCTGCTTGGCAGTTTAACTATGTTCTTAACTATTTTTTAGCGAAGAAAGCGTGGAAGGGGGGCCATAAAATTTCATATCGAACTATGGATAAAGGTATACTAGAGTTGGTGGGTCCTAAGGGGATATCAAATTTTATGATTGAGTTGGCTCGAGGTCTTAGTAACTTACAATCGGGTCTAGTTTTTAACTATGCTTTAGTTATATTAATTGGCGTTGCTATGTTTATTTGGGGGGTTGTTTAGTTTTTTTTTGAGGAATGTCTTCTGATAAGAAAATTAATCGAGGGGGTTAGGTTAAAGTAGACCGTTAGCCTTCAAAGCTAAAAATGTGGGTGCAAGTCCCGCACTCCCTGACTTAATTAGTTTTGGTTATATTTTAGTTGAAATGCCACAATTAGATACTACCGTGTTTTTAACTCAATATAGATGAACTTTACTTGTTTTGTTTTTATTGTTTTTTTTATTGGTGTTTTTTGTTTTGCCCACGATTAAAGTTAATTGGTTAATAAGAAAGTCGGTGATAAAAAGTAGGGCTGTTTTAGGGGGTGGTTTGGAGCTAACTAAAGAAGTTGTTTTTATTTGGAGGCATGTTCTTCGATAATTTAAACATCTTTAATGTTTATTTGGGTAATTATCATTGTCGTTTCCCTTATTTGGTTTGGGTCGTTCCTTAGTTTTTTGTTTTTATAATTATGTTCGTTAACGAGAAAAAAAGGTAAAAAAAAATGAAAAGTTTATACGTAATTCGCTGGGGGTTTTCTACTAACCATAAAGACATTGGTACGTTATATTTAGTATTTGGGATTGGGGCAGGTATGCTCGGCACGGCCTTCAGTATGCTAATAAGATTAGAGCTCTCGGCTCCGGGGGCTATGTTAGGAGACGATCATCTTTATAATGTAATTGTTACGGCACACGCTTTGATTATGATTTTTTTTTTGGTTATGCCAGTGATGATAGGGGGGTTTGGGAATTGGTTGGTTCCATTATATATTGGAGCACCTGATATGGCTTTCCCACGGCTTAATAATATTAGTTTTTGGTTGTTGCCCCCTGCTTTAATATTATTATTAGGCTCCTCTTTCGTTGAACAAGGAGCTGGTACCGGGTGAACAATTTATCCTCCTTTAGCTAGCATTCAGGCCCATTCTGGCGGGGCGGTGGATATGGCTATTTTTAGTCTCCACTTAGCTGGGGCGTCCTCGATTTTGGGTGCAATGAATTTTATAACAACTATATTTAATATGCGGGCTCCCGGGGTAACGTTGAATAGAATGCCCTTATTTGTGTGGTCTATCTTGATTACTGCTTTTTTATTATTATTGTCTTTGCCTGTATTAGCGGGGGCAATAACCATGCTTTTAACGGATAGAAACTTTAACACTACTTTCTTCGACCCTGCAGGGGGGGGGGATCCGATTTTATTTCAGCATTTGTTTTGGTTTTTTGGGCATCCAGAAGTTTATATTTTAATATTACCTGGCTTTGGGATGATTTCTCAAATAATACCAACTTTTGTTGCTAAGAAACAAATTTTTGGATACTTAGGTATGGTTTATGCCATGCTTTCAATTGGAATATTAGGTTTTATTGTGTGGGCCCATCATATGTTTACGGTTGTTTTTAGCCATTGAAAATAGTAATATTTTTGAACCTTGTCCTGCTATATGCTGGCAAAATCTTTTGAAAATAAATGTTTGGCCGACAAGACTTTTGTCTTACAAATTAAGGCGGCAAAGATTGGGTTTTTCTAGGGTTAATCAGTGGGAAACTAAGACCCTTTTTGGTGGATCTTCTTTTTTCTGAGAAAGAGGGGTTTTGGGGTCCTTAGAGACTGCATGCGGGAGATTTAGACTTAATAAACAGTTTTTAATTTCGCAAGATTTTTCTTGGTGGATTGGATTTGTTGAGATTGTTGGTTGGGGTTTTATTATAAAAAAAAAGTTTTATGGTGTAAGGGGCTTTGGTATAATGTTTTCAATCTGGCGTAGCACAGGGGAAGCCCAGCTTCTTTATTATATAAAATGCCGATTTGAAAATGGACATGTGGGCTTTTTAAAGTCGAATTTAATAGAAAGGTTTTATCTCACAGATAAAAAGCCCCTACTTGGGCTTGGGTTTTTATTGGCTTTTACTTTGGGTTGTTCTCGGGGGGGTTTTCCTGTTGGTCTTTTTGAAACTTGACTTGTGGGGTTAGTTGATGGTGGGGGTCATTTTATTATTAATTTTAAATATAGTGGAAAAAAGAAAGCTCAAAAAGAAGTAGTTTTGTTTTTTGTAATGGGACAAGGTCTTAAAGATTGATTAGTCTTGGAGCAACTTAAAGGGGACTTGAGTGGGGCCTATCGGTTAAATAAAAAAGATAATCTTTATCTTTGAGAGGGAAATCAGAGGGGGGTTTTGGTTAGGGTTATAAATCTTTTTAAGAAACATTCTTTATGAACTAAAAAAAAAATAGCTTTTTTAAAGTGATGAAAAGTAAATGAAAAATTTTAAAACGAAAGAAGAGGTTGAGATTAAGGGACAGTCCAAGCTCGGATTAACTCCGGCGTGGGGCGGCCTCTATAGTGGTTTCCTTAATATATTAGTGGGATGGATGTGGACACAAGAGCATATTTTACTGCGGCAACTATGATTATTGCTGTGCCAACTGGAATAAAAGTGTTTAGTTGGCTGGCCACTATCTTTGGGGGAACTTTGAGATTAGACACCCCTATGCTTTGGGCAATGGGGTTTATTTTTTTATTTACACTAGGTGGTTTGACTGGGGTTGTAGTAGCAAATAGTTCTTTGGATGTTGTTTTACACGACACATATTATGTTGTAGCCCACTTTCACTATGTCCTTTCTATGGGGGCGGTTTTTGCTATTTTTGGTGGGTTTTATTTTTGAGTAGGAAAAATAACGGGGTATTGTTATAATGAGCTATATGGCAAGGCCCATTTCTGGATAATGTTTATAGGTGTCAATTTGACTTTTTTCCCTCAACATTTTTTGGGCTTGTCAGGCTTTCCAAGACGATATTCTGATTTTGCAGATTGTTTTGCTGGTTGGAATTTGGTTAGTTCTTTGGGTTCTACTATTTCAATAATAGGAGTCATTTTTTTCATATATATTATTTATGATATATATGTTTGAGAAGAGGAATTTGTTGCTTGAACGGATGAAGGTGTGGAGAGCTGGGGCTCTTTAGAATGGGTTCATGTTTCTCCTCCTTTTGTTCATACATATGAGGAATTACCTTTTATTAAAGAGAATGAAGTATAACAGAATGCGTAAACATCTCATTTGGTTTTTAACTGTGTTGGACGCTTGTTTGTTAATTGATAATTTTATGATTTGATTAGGAGGGGGGATCCGGCTTCTTCGAGCTCATACTTTGAAGAAGTTGTAGAGAGGACGAATGGTAAGTCACCGGGCTCATGCCCCGAAGAAGTGGGTTCGATTCCCGCCTCTACAGTTTTGGGTAAAAGGAAAGGGAGAAAAAGGGAAAACTAAGATAGGCTAAATTGGACGGGAGATTCGAAAGAGCGAAGAAGAAGCTTTAAACTCGTGTTTCAATGCGGAGACGCAATGAAGAGAACTGAAAAATGAAACATCTTAGTATCAGAGTGGTGCAGAGAAATCAAACGAGATTCCGTAAGTAGCAGGGAGCGAAAGCGGAGGAGTCCAGAAAGTGAGTAAATAGTGGAAGAAAGGAGTTCACAAATCTAAGACTAAATGTTAGTCCTATACTGAAAGCGCGAGTACTGTGAAGGAAAGTTGAAAGAGACTTGAAAAGATCTGGAAATTTGTCTTTTAAAGCAGCTGTAAAACAGTGTACCTTTTGTATAATGGGTTTATGAGATATCGTTTGGCAAATTTAAGTAAACTTTCTTGAGGATAAAATGTAGGTGAAGAGAAGTCGAGAAGGCTCTTTAGTCAAATTTCCCGAAACCAAGTGATCTAACCATGGGCAGTTTTAAAGAACGAACCGGTGGTTGTAGCAAAAACCTCGGATGACCTGTGGTTAGGGGAGAAAGACCAATCGGACTTGGAGATAGCTGGTTTTCTGCGAAAGCTATGTAAGTAGTGCGTTCACACAGGGCATTGTGTTAATGAAAAGAAGAGCCTTAATCAGTTGAACTGTTTAATTCTTTTCCATTAGACGCCTTATTAAAATTTTAGGGTAAAGGCCTATCGCTTTAAGGGGGATAGACTTTGAAGGTAAAATTCGAAGTGGACAGACAGACAGGGGGCGAATAGGTCCGTTGTTAAAAGGGGGGAGCCCAAATCAGAAGTTAAAGTTAAAGATTCAATAATTAAGTGTAAAAGGAGTATGGGATTTAGACAATGAAGAAGTAGGCTTGGAGCCAGCCATCTTTGAAAGAATGCGTAGTAGTTCACTCAAGAACTCTTTTTCCCCAAAAATTATGGTGGCTAAAAATTGAACTGAAATTCTGAGGGCAGTAAGAAGTTTGCTTGGTAGTAGAACAGACTGTTAGGTGGTGGTGAGAACCCAAGAATCAGAAGAGATAATGTGAACATGAGTAAAAAAATCGTTGCTTCATCTCCCCTGGTTTCCAAGCCTAAGGGTTTGGGTGAAACAGCCTCTAAGGAGGTTACCGATGGGTGATAATAATAAACGCATAAAGTGCCAGGAAATAATTATAACAAAATATTACTGTTGCAAACTAACACAAGTGGGAGATAGTGAGGGGGAAAGTTTTTTTAAGGAACTCGGCCAGTTTCTAGCTCTCATTAGAGGGTTTAAACACAAGGCCTCGGCTGTTTACCAAAAACATAGCTTTTTGCTAATATGAAGGTAGAAGTATGAAAGGTGAGACCTGCCCAATGGTTGTATCTAAAAGGGTTGGTAGAGCCAGCTTTATAAAGACAATTAAATGGCCGCGGTAACACTGACCGTGAAAATGTAGCGTAATCAATAGTCAATTAATTGTTGGCCGGTATGAATGGTGTCACGAGGGTCTCACTGTCTTAAGGAAATTTCCAGTGAAATTGAATTTGTAGTGAAGATGCTACATCCAAATTGTTAGACAAGAAGTCCCCATGGAACTTTACTGGAAACTTATGTGGCTTAAATTAATTTATTTCTTACAAATAAATAGTTTTTAAATGTGGTGTTAACCTCTCGGATTAACGAGGGTTAGAAAAGCTCACTCTTTTATTTTAAGAAAGCCAACTCAAAATTTTATGTCTTTGGGATTAGATAAGTGGGACAGTTTGGTTGGGGCGACCGCCTTTAAAAAAGTAACGAAGGCGGGCTTAAGATATATTTTTAGTTATGTCTGACTGCCAAGGGGGAATCCTGAGCAGGCACTTACTTTTTAGGTGGGTTTAAGTGACCCGTTAATTTAGGGTGAAATAGTTAACGATAAGCAAATAAAAGTTACCCTGGGGATAACAGCGCAATAACGTTTGAGAGTTTTCATTGACGACGATGTTTGCGACCTCGATGTTGAATTGCGGCATCCTGGGGTGCAGTCGCTCCCAAGGGTTGGTCTGTTCGTCCATTAAAGCCGTACATGATTTGAGTTAAAAGCGTGGTAACACAGCTTGGTTTCTATCTACAATTTGAAGAAACATTGATATAACTATCTTCTAGTACGAAAGGATCGAAGAATTAGTGGTTCTCTTATTTTTATAAGTTACAATCAATTGATTGACTCGGATACTTTTTGAAGGGGTCTTTTAGTTAATTGCTGATTGCTTCTAAAGTATGAAAATTATATCAAGTTGTTTGAAGTTCTGAAGAGGAATTGTTCATTATTAGGGTTTTTATCTGATTGGGTTTTAGTAATTTACAATCGGGTCTAGTTATATTAATTTGTACTGCGATATTTATTTAGGGTCTTCTGTCTGATGAGGGAGGGGTTTCTTGCAGATGGTTGTTCGTTTTAAAAAAGTATGGATTTAGGGGGAGTGCCACCCACTATAATTGGGTGTCTTTTTTGTTGAGAGTACAATGTGGTAGGTTTTTATGCATCGCTGGTTCCTTCTATGGCGGACATCCCCTTTGAAAATATCTACGTCTTATTCGATGCATTAAGTGGAGCCATAATCTCAGGGGTAGTAAATAATAGCCTACTAACGCCCCAGGAGTTAGACATGATAATGTTAGAGATAACTGGTCATATTGTGTCTAGCTTGCCAGAATTACGAGAAACAAAGGTCTAGG